AAAAAAAGAAGTTAATTCTGCTAATCTTCTTATGCCTTCTGTTAAAGATATTGCATAAAAAACATCTATGTAACCACGATTATAGGACCAATCATATATCACATTTATTATTTTGTCCCAAAGAATTCTCTTAGGACCTTTTTTAGCAACCAAATTAAGGAATTTCAAATTTTGTAAGGATGAATAAATCGGCTTATATAAAGAAGACGCTATAAATATCCCCAAATAAGCTATACTGACCGAAAAAGTTGAATTTGTTACAAATTCATACCAATCTACAGACTCATTTTGATTTTGATGTAAAAGACTTAAAGTCGGAATTAACAGTTTGGATAATATATCCAAATTCATTTCTTCTTGATTGAATGGATTGAAAGGTATTCCTATAGCTCCAATAAACAAGGTAAATAGTACCAAAACAAGCATCGGAAATAATATAGTATTATCTGATTCCTGGGGATAGGAAAAAATTCTTTTAGTGCCAAAATGATTAATAGTAATAAAAGGACACGTCATCCTTCTTACAGTACCACCAGTTTGATATATTTTCTTCCAAAAAAAACAAAAAAAGGAAGCCCTTTCATTATTATTTATTGTTAATAAAGGTAATAAACGCATTTTTTTTTTTAGCATTTTTGATCCCTGTTTACCCCATAAAGATATTGAATAGAATGCGCTGTTTTTTTTACCATTATAATTTTGAAAATAAATATTTAAATGCCCCTCAAAAGTAAGTAAATAAACCCGAAACATATAAAATGCAGTTAATCCTGCTGTGGAAAAAGCTATTATTGCGAAAATAGGTGAATACGACCAACTATCATTAAGAATTTCATCTTTGGACCAAAAACAGGCGAGAGGTGGAATACCACAAAGGGAAAGAGTTCCTAATAAAAAAGCAATTTTTGTAATTGGAACATGTTTTGTTAAACCACCCATAAGAACCATATTTTGACTCTTATCTGGCGAATAGCCAACAATACCTTCCATTGAATGAATAATGGATCCAGATCCTAAAAACAACAATGCTTTCGAATAAGCATGAGTAATCAAATGAAATAAAGCGGCTCGATAGGAGCCCATACCTAAAGCTAACATCATATAACCCAATTGAGACATTGTAGAATAGGCTAAACCTCTCTTAATATCTTTTTGAGCAAAAGCTAAAGTAGCTCCTAAGAGTACTGTTATTATACCTATCAAAGCTATTAGCTTCATTATGTAAGGTATAACTACGAAAAGAGGAAGAAGTCGAGCTACAAGAAAAATTCCCGCTGCTACCATGGTAGCAGCATGTATTAGAGCCGAAATAGGGGTAGGTCCTTCCATGGCATCTGGTAACCACACATGAAGAGGGAATTGTGCCGATTTAGCAATTGCACCCGAAAATAATAGGAAAGCGCACAAAGTAACAAATAAAAAATGAACCTCATTATCATTATTAGAAATCAAGTTATTGAATATTTCAAACAAATCCTGAAATTCGAAACTGCCTGTTAGCCAATAAAGACCTAAAATTCCTAATAATAAACCAAAATCGCCTACACGATTAGTTACGAATGCTTTTTGACAAGCATTGGACACACTAGGTCGTGTGAACCAAAAACCTATTAATAGGTAAGAGCACATTCCAACCAATTCCCAAAAGATATAAATTTGTATTAAATTCGAACTGGTAACTAACCCCAGCATTGAAGTATTGAAAAAACTCATATAAACAAAAAATCTCAAATAGCCTTGATCATGAGACATATAACTGTCACTATAAACAAGAACCAAAATTCCAACCGTAGTAATTAATATTAACAAAATAGAAGTAAGTGGGTCAATCAAATACCCGAACTCTAAGGAAAAATCATTGTTGATAGTCCAAGACCATACATATTGATAAATGGAACTGCTATTTATTTGCTGAATAAACAGATCGGTCGAAAAAACCATAACTATACTTAACAATAAAACACTCGGAAAAGCCCATATACGGTGAAGCTTTTTTGTTGACACCGGAAAAAGTAGCAGCCCCATTCCTATTAACATAGGGACTGGAAGTGTAACGAAAGATATAATCCATAAATATTGATATGTATGTTCCATAAAAAAAATCTTATTATTTTTAATTAAAAAAAAAAATGAATTCTTTCTCGTTGACTCTTATCTATTTTTAATTTTTAAAGAATCAGTCAATAAAAAAAAAAAAATGAATTAAGTTTAACTTATTTTATAACTGTCTTGACAATTATTATTTTTAATCACTATAGAAAATAGAACCTTTGATGCCTTCAATCCAATTTTAAGAAGTACTAGATAGATAAAAATGTGTACATTTTGACTGATCTGGTTTAGATCATATGCTTGATCTGGATGATCTATCAAGGAATATACATTAAATTAGATAAGATTTTCCAGTTTTCAATTTTAAAGTCCGGGACAGAACTCGAAACTTTTTTTGTTATATTATATGTCCATAAATCAATACCTAATGGGGTTGCTAAACCTTAACACAAATTTTATACCTAACGAAACTCTAAGGATTAATACAATAAAAATTCATTTTTATTTTCATTAATTTGAATGTTTCAAAAAAAAATATTACATTGAATTAACTCCTTCAAGCTCGCCAATTGAATAAAAAAGGGTTATTATAATTTTGAGCAAGCCGCCATGGTGAAATCGGTAGACACGCTGCTCTTAGGAAGCAGTGCTAGAGCATCTCGGTTCGAGTCCGAGTGGCGGCATAACATAATTAAATTATCTAATTATTAAAAGGATAGAATAAATCCTATAATGAATTCAATTCCATATGTAAAATTATGGATAATTAAAGTATTCCCCCCTTTTTTTTTTATGATATTTTTGACTTTAGAACATATATTAACTCATATATCTTTTTCGGTCGTTTCAATTGTAATTATAATTCATTTTCTAACCTTATTAGTCAATGAATTTGTGGGACTCTATGATTCGTCAGAAAAAGGCATGTTAACCACTTTTTTCTGCCTAACAGGATTACTAATTACTCGTTGGATTTATTCGGGACATTTACCAATAAGTGATTTATACGAATCATTAATATTTCTTTCATGGATTTTCTCTATTATTCATATGGTTCCATATTTTAAAAAACATAAAAAGTATTTAAGCACAATAACCGCACCAAGTACTTTTTTTACTCAGGGCTTTGCTACTTGGGGTCTTTTAACCGACATGCATCAATCTAAAATTTTAGTACCTGCTCTCCAATCCCAGTGGTTAATAATGCACGTAAGTATGATGGTATCGGGCTATGCAGCTCTTTTATGTGGATCATTATTGTCAGCAGCACTTCTAGTAATTACATTTCGAAAAGTCATAAGAATTGTTGGCAAAAACAATAATTTATTAAATGATTCATTCCCCGTTGATGAGATCCAATACATGATGGAAAAAAGAAGTATTTTAAAAAATACTTTTGTTACTTCTTCTAGGAATTATTACAGGTTTCAATTGATTCAACAATTAGATCATTGGGGTTTTCGTATTCTTAGTATAGGGTTTCTTTTTTTAACCATAGGTATTCTTTCAGGAGCAGTCTGGGCTAATGAAGCATGGGGATCATATTGGAATTGGGACCCAAAAGAAACTTGGGCATTTATTACTTGGACCATATTCGCGATTTATTTCCATACTCGAACAAATAAGAATTTGGAAGGTTTTAATTCTGCAATTGTTGCTTCGATCGGTTTTCTTATAATTTGGATATGCTATTTTGGGGTTAATTTATTAGGAATAGGACTACATAGTTATGGTTCATTTACATTAATATCCTAATTGAATTGAAGAACGAGTTTAACAAATATAACCATAGGACAGCTTAACATATATATAAGAAGCTTCAGGTAAGTCGTTGAGAACCTTTTGAATCACTCAAGTAATGGAGTGATTCAAAAGGTTCTCGCAAATGTTAAACATATCTGATTACAATTCCGTTTTTTTTTTTTTATTTTTTAATAACTACCTATAAAAAAAAATTAGCTATAAAAAAAATTCGATAGAATAGCTTCGACCTTGTCAACTGATAATGAGAAAACGAAATCCGGATAAATACCAATACTAATTACAGGCAGAAGGATAGCAATCGAAACAAATAATTCCCGTGGTCCAGAATCAAAAAAATAAGAATTTGTGGCATTAAACAGCTTGTATCCATAGAACATCTGGCGTAACATAGATAATAAATAAATAGGAGTCAATATCGTTCCAACTGCCGCTCCAAAAGTAATTAGTATTTTTGGCATTAAAAAATATTTTTTGGCGGTAATTATTCCAAAAAATACTACCAATTCTGCAAAAAAGCCGCTCATGCCCGGTAATGCAAGAGAAGCTAATGATAAGATACTGAACATCATGAATATTTTTGGCATTAGGGTAGCCATTCCGCCCATTTCGTCAAGATAAACAAGACGTATTCTATCATAACTTGTTCCTGACAAGAAAAAAAGCGCAGCGCCAATAAATCCATGAGATATTATTTGTAAAATGGCCCCGTTGAGTCCCATATCGCTTATAGAGCAAATTCCTATAATTGTAAAACCCATATGAGATACAGAAGAATAGGCTATTCTTTTTTTTAAATTTTTTTGACCAGAAGATGTTGAAGCTGCATAGATTATTTGTATTGCGCCTACTATTATCAACCAAGAAGAAAATATAGAATGGGCGTGGGATAATAATTCCATATTTATTCGAACCAATCCATATGCTCCCATTTTTAATAAGATTCCAGCTAAAAGCATACAAGTACTGTAATGTGCTTCTCCATGGGTGTCTGGTAACCATGTATGTAAGGGTATAATCGGTGATTTGACAGCAAAAGCAATAAGAAATCCAATATAGAATAGTATTTCCAAGGTCACAGGATATGATTGATTAGCTGATGTTTCAAAATTGAATGTTGGTTCATTGGAAGCATAGAAAGCGATACCTAAAGCTCCCATTAATAAAAAAACGGAACTTCCTGCAGTATACAAAATAAATTTTGTAGCTGAATACAGACGTTGCTTTCCCCCCCACATGGATAGAAGTAGATAAACAGGAATTAATTCTAACTCCCACATAATGAAAAAAAGTAAAAGATTTTGAGAAGAAAATAATCCTATTTGACCACTATACATTGCTAACATCAAAAAATGAAATAATCGAGAATCCCGAGTAATTGGCCGAGCCGCTAAAGTAGCTAAAGTGGTGATAAATCCAGTCAGTAAAATAGGGCCTATAGAAAGTCCATCTATTCCTAATCTCCAGTAAAAATCAAAAAAATTAATCCATTGATAAGACTCCGTCAATTGGATTAAGGGATCGTCCAATTGGAAATAATAAGAGAATGCATAGGTCATTAAAAGGAGTTCTAGTACACATATAAGTATAGTATACCACCGAATTACCTTATTTCCTCTATGAGGGAAAACGAAAATTAAGGAACCCGCGAATATTGGTAAAACTACTAATACTGTTAACCAAGGAAAAGAATTCGTGGTAAAGACAAGATACACTTGGACAAGAAAAACCCGTACTCGAAAACCTAATCTATTTTTTTATTATTTTTTTTTAGTACGGGTTTTTGTCGGTAAACAAAAAATCAAATGTATTCAAGTGGTTTTTTATGGAAAATATCAATAAGCTAGACCCATGCTTCGAGTTGTTTCATGCCATAGATAAACTCGAACACTCAAGAAATCAGTTGGACAGGCGGATTCGCATCTCTTACAGCCAACACAGTCTTCCGTTCTTGGAGCAGAAGCAATTTGCTTAGCTTTACACCCGTCCCAAGGTATCATTTCTAATACATCCGTGGGGCAGGCCCGGACACATTGAGTACACCCTATACATGTATCATAGATTTTTACTGAATGTGACATTGGAGCTATAATTAAAAAAAAAACGTCATAAATTTTCGATCTAGTAAATTTTGAAATGAATCATATATTTAGACACCAGATGAATCAATGATTTATCATAATTTGTCTATTCAATTTCGGATCGACTCGTGAGATAGAACCAAGATACTTTAATTTCTTATGTTTTCGTAAACATTATCAGATACGCTATGTATCATAAATATCAATTCAAATTAATGAATCTAAATATTTTATATGATTAATACTACTTATTCAACAAATTCAATTGATTGATACGGATTGATTTTCTGTTACGATAAATTGACGAAACTATAGCCGGCCCGATAGCTGCTTCAGCGGCTGCGATAGATATAATAAAAATTGAAAAAATATTTCCTTTTAATTGGCGACTATCAAAAAAATCAGAAAATGTTACTAAATTTATATTGACGGCATTCAGTATAAGTTCAAGACACATAAGGGCTCTAACCATATTTCGACTCGTGATCAATCCATAGATACCGATAGAAAATAAATAAGCACTCAAACCAAGCACATGTTCGAGCATCATGGCCCCACTCCTTAGCGATTTCGATTTATTTCAATATGAACAATGAACAACAATTTAACATCACCAGATTAGATTGACTAGAATAAGAATATCACAAGTACAAAACAAAAAAAAATAGATTGGAATATAGATCGAATAAAAGAATTTCTATATGAATAATCCTCAAATAAATGTGATAACATAGAATAAAGTCTGATTTGGATTGCGATTACCAATTAAAAAGATTTATTACTGACGAGCCGTGGCAATCGCACCTATCAAAGCAACTAAAAGAATTATTGAAATGAATTCAAATGGAAGAAAAAAATCTGTTGCTAAATGAATTCCAATTTGTTGACCATTACTTACCAAATCTTGCTCTATAATCTGGTTTGCTCTTGTAGTCCAAATAATCCCATACCATGTTGTATCTGGAATAATAGTAATTAGTAAAACAAAAAGACTTGTACAAATTAGGGCAGTAAGACCATTCCCAACAGTCCAAAGATTGAAATCTTTGTAATCTTCTGAACCATTCATGAACATCACAGCAAATAAAATTAAAACATTTATAGCTCCCACATAAATAAGGAGCTGCGCCGCAGCTACAAAATGAGAGTTTGATAAAATATAGAATAAGGATATACAAACAAGAACCAATCCCAATGAAAAGGCAGAAAAAATTGGATTGGTAAGTAATACCACTCCTAGACCTCCTAATATAAGACCTAATCCTAGAAAGACTAAAAGAAAATCATGTATTGGTCCAGGTAAATTCATTGTACGTAAAATAAAAGATAAAAAAATCAAATTCTTTTTTTTCATGACTTTATTGACCCGACCAGGAGAAACTTATTTAGAATGGGTTCCTAATTGAATTAAATCCTAAAAGGTTAAAATTACTGTAGTACTGATATCAGACTAATCTCATTCTTTCTCGAAAAAATAAAAATGGATACTTTAATTTCTAGTTCGAAATAGAAATAATTATGGATAGAATTATGACTATATTAATAGATTTTCAATCTAAATTAAGCTACGCTGCAATTCTTACCAATCAATCAAATCCAATCGCGAGTTGGGATTTGTAGCTTTTGTAGTTATTGACCAAACAAAATGCAAAAATAAAAAAAAAAGATTTCAGACTTTTAGATCAAACCTAGATCTTTGTTTAATGATTAAAAATGACTCTTCAATCAATCTTTAATCAAAGGGGGTTTGTCCATTTTGATTAAAGATTGAGGTGAATTCAAAATTGTTCGAATTGTATAATCGTCAATTACTGATATTGGTAAACGACCTAAAGCAATTTGGTTATAATTCAATTCGTGACGATTATAGGTAGAAAGTTCATATTCTTCAGTCATTGATAAACAATTAGTTGGACAATACTCAACGCAGTTGCCACAAAATATACAGATTCCGAAATCAATACTGTAATTAAGCAATCGTTTCTTTCGAATATTAGTTTCCAATTCCCAATCAACAACAGGTAAATCTATAGGACATACACGAACACATACTTCACAAGCAATGCATTTATCAAATTCAAAATGGATTCGACCGCGGAAACGCTCCGATGTGATTAATTTTTCATAAGGATATTGAATAGTTACCGGTAAACGATTTACGTGGGATAAGGTAGTCATGAAACTTTGACCAATGTACCTTGCAGCCCGTATGGTTTGTTGACCATAATTCATGAACCCAGTTACCATAGGAAACATATCGTGAATCTCTATGAATAATTTTATATTTGTTTCTTTATCTTGTTTGAGACAAACTATAAATATACAAAAGAATTACTTTATAGTGAAAAGAGTTGGGAAGAGGTTGTTAATAATAAATTGCCAAGAGAAATAGGTAAAAGAAATTTCCATCCAAGATTTAATAGTTGGTCCATTCTTAATCTAGGTAAAGTCCATCTTGTTGTGATAGGAATGAACAAGAACAAATAAGTTTTAACCAATGTAATAAGAATACCCATTGTTGTTCCAAAAACTCTACCTACTTTAGTTATTTCAAAATCAAAAAACTCCGGAACGGATATGTACGGAATAGAGATATTCCAACCGCCCAAGTAAAGAACTGCTACAAATAATGAAGAGACTAATAAGTTTAGATAGGAAGCAACATAAAATAAACCAAATTTGATACCCGAATATTCAGTTTGATAACCTGCTACTAATTCTTCTTCTGCTTCTGGTAAATCAAAAGGTAATCTCTCACATTCTGCTAGGGAAGAAATGAAAAAAATGATAAATCCTATAGGTTGACGCCACAAATTCCAGCCCCCCAAACCATATTTTGATTGTGCCTCAACTATATCAACTGTACTCGAACTGTTAGATAATCATAGTCGGTGATGACATCACTGTTCCCATCGCTATTACAGAACCATACATGAGATTTTCACCTCATATGGCTCCTCGAAGGCCATAAATAAATCTAAGGGCCAGATCATATTATTTATCTTGATCCATTTGTAGGATAGATAGGATCAAAATCTATCGGATGCCCCCCAATTCAAAAATTTGACCAATGTAATTCTGTCTGTTATAATACTAAAATAAAGTACTTCTGAATTGATCTCATCTTTTAAGAATTTCAATTTTTCTTTCTTGAGCAATAACTTAAATCTTTCAATAAAATACTTCTTGTAGAAATACCAATAAATATTTCAACCTATCATTTTCGATTACGAAAAAGAATTAGACATTCCATTAGTTCATGAATTATGACACGAATTCGATTTATATGAATATCGAGATAGGAAAGAAAGAAGAATAAAGGATTCTTTTTTTTTCTATTGTAAGTCTATTCTTTTTTTTTGTTCCTATTCTTCCTTCTGAAAAATAAAAAGGAAAGGATTACTTCGTTCCTGATAGTCATTTGTTTAATTGGTGGATAGGAGCATACTCTGGATCGGAATCGTGGGGAGTACTGCCTGATCATTTCTACTAATTTAAAGCCCCAATTAATATTCTTTTATTTTGGATAATTCTATTACTAATCTTTTATGTATCTTGGTGTTCCTAACCATCCACTCATTTTTATTTTTACTCAACTGCTCGGGAGCATTACAGTAATATATATATATATATATAAATGATAGTAAAAACTCAATAAGGTTGATTCTTTGAGCCCGCTTTCAAGCCAGGATGACTAATCAACCAATTTGGGGACAAATGATCTCATCTTCTTATGTTTATTTGTGTTTTCCTGTTGTACATAAGAAATGAGTCTCGATTTTTTTTACTGCAAATTTAGAAGCTGTTTTCTTTCACTCATATAACTATCTAATTTAGTTCATCAATCCAAATGATGAATAAAAAAATAAAGATATATATTCAATTAATTTCACCTTTTTCCTAATAAAGAATCCGTCCTAATAAAGAAAAAGGTAATAGGGAAAAATTTATGTTTCAACGAATCGCACGTAGAGATATGGATAATACACAGAGAGTTAATGGTATTTCATAACTAATCGATTGAGCGGCAGCTCGTAGACCACCTAAAAAGGAATATTTATTATTTGATCCATATCCTGACATAAGAAGTCCAATGGGAGCAATACTTGAAATGGCAATCCATAAAAATACGCCGATATTTAGATCCGCTAAAACAAAGTGATAGCCAAAAGGAATTACTGAATAGCTTAATAGAGTTGATATGGCTGCTATGGATGGTCCGATACTGAATAAACGAGTATCCCCTCTAGATGGAAAAAGATTTTCTTTGAAAAGTAGTTTTGTTCCATCCGCTAGAGCTTGAAGAACTCCAAAAGGACCGGCATATTCAGGTCCAATACGTTGTTGTATCCCTGCAGAAATTTCTCTTTCTAACCACACAATTACTAGTATGCCTATCGTGATTCCAAATACAAGAGTCAAAATAGGGACAAGCATCCATATAATTCCATAGATCTCGTTTAAGGATTTCAATCTGGAAAAAGAATTGATAGCTTGTACTGTTGTTGGATCAATTATCATTTCAACGATCAACTTCCCCCATAATAATATCTATGCTACCTAGTATTGTCATAATATCAGCCAATTTCATTCTTTTAATTAATTGAGGAAGAATTTGCAAATTGATAAAACCCGGCGGGCGAATTTTCCATCTCCAAGGAAAACTACTTTGATCCCCTATCAGAAAAATTCCCAACTCTCCTTTTGGTGCTTCAACTCTAACATAAAGTTCTTGTTTCGGCAATTCAAAGGCGGGAGAAGTTTTTTTACTAATAAATCGATATTCAAAATCATTCCATTCTCGATTCCTTTCTCTAGCAAAACTTCGAGTTTCTAAATTTTCATAAGGCCCCCCTGGAATCCCTTCCAAAGCCTGTTGAATAATTTTTACGGATTCCGTCATTTCACCAATTCGGACTAAATAACGAGCTAGCGAATCCCCTTCCTTTTGCCACTGGACTCCCCAATCAAATTCGTCATAACACTCATAATGATCAACTTTACGAAGATCCCATCGTACTCCGGAAGCTCGTAGCATTGGTCCTGATAAACCCCAATTTATTGCTTCTTCTGCACTAACAATACCTATTCCTTCAACTCGTTGTAAAAAAATAGGATTTCGCGTAATAAGTTTTTGATATTCAGCAACTCCTGTTAAAAAATAATCGCAGAAATCCAAACATTTATCTAGCCAGCCATGAGGTAGATCAGCTGCTACTCCTCCGATACGAAAATAATTATGCATCATTCTCATACCAGTGGCAGCTTCGAATAAATCATATATTAACTCTCTTTCTCTAAAAATATAGAAGAAAGGGGTCTGCCCACCAATATCTGCCATAAAAGGACCAAGCCATAAGAGATGAGAAGCTATACGACTCAACTCCAACATAATTACTCTGATATAGCTAGCTCTTTTAGGTACTTGAATATTTCCCAACTGTTCCGGTCCATTTATGGTTATCGCTTCTGTAAACATAGTAGCTAAATAATCCCAACGTGTTACATAAGGCAAATATTGTATAATTGTTCGGTTTTCCGCAATTTTTTCCATCCCTCTGTGTAAATAACCTAATATTGGTTCGCAGTCAATAACATCTTCACCGTCTAGACTAAGGATCAGTCGAAGAACGCCATGCATTGATGGGTGGTGGGGCCCCATATTGACTATCATAAAGTCCTTTCTTGTAGCTGGTACATTCATAGGGGGTTCCTCGATTGATTTTTCCATGAATTACTGAAAACGAAAATAAGTTCATCAAAATTCAAGTTTAAGATCTAATAAATCAAATAATAAAAAAAAAAAAGACTCTTCAAATTAACGAGTTTTTGATTCCCGAATGTTCAACTGGCTAATTAATTCTTTATAACGTACTCCATTTTTCTTTGCCAAATAAGATAGTAGTCGTTGGCGTTTTCCTAGAATTTTCCGTAAACCTCTTTGAGATAAATAGTCTTTTCTATGCAATTCCAAATGTGAAGTAAGTCTTCGTATCTTATTAGTAAAACTTACTATTTGAAATTCAACGGATCCCTTGTTTTCTTTCTTGTCTTCTTGTGAAATAATTGAAATGAATGCACTTTTTACCATAAAATGAAATCCCCCTCCTCCCGCCTTTTTAAGTATAGTTTTATTGATCAGTAATAATAAATAATGTAATATTAAATAAGAATGTCAGTTGGTTTGAATTTGGTATACACAATAATCTTCAATTCGTTAGGAATTCCTAAATCAATCCAATTTTTCGTTTTAGATTTTTGATATCGGCTAGAAATACATAAAGGATGGTATATTTCTTCCCTTACAAAAGAAAAAAATTATATCTATATCTAAAAATCTAAAACGAAAAATTGGATTGATTTATGAATTCCTAGATCGAATTGATACATGATTGAATTCCATATATCAGAATGGAATATGGGATGTAAAACAATGTATATGGACGTCTCCTTGTTTTCATATATTTCATATACTAGATTAGATATGCTATGGGATATATATGACAAATGGAACTTTACCGAATTTTTAATCGTGGACATATATGTATCCTTACCATACTAAACCGACTACCATTATTGGTATCAAACCAATAGCGATTTATACAAGCTAAATCTTCTAATCGATAATTGGGCCAAAGAAAAAGTTTTAATTTAATTAGTTTATTTTTATTATTTTTATCTCTATTAAAACGTTTGCTTTTATCTATAATGTGAGCGTGGTTTTTTATGTTATTATTATTGATAATTTCTGTATTTATATCATTTTCATTTTTTGAATTGAAAGAAATTAGAATTCTCAATTCTCTACGATGTTTAGAGGATAAAAGATTCTCGGGAACAAGTAAATCATAATTATTTTTGTCTTTATTTCTAATTAAACTTTGATTTATTACAATAGAGTTTTTTTTTCTGTATCTTTGATTAATTTGTTGTTTTCTCTTATGAACCAATAAAATATTTATGGTTTGATACATAATAAATTTTCCATCATTTTTTACCGACAGACGGGTTGATTCGATAATCAATATTCCCTTTTTCATCAATTCTGTAAGAGTTAAATCTTTCTGAATCATTAGAATATCTAGACTCAGTTCTCCCCTTTGAATAGAGGATATAATAATTTCTCGTGGATTTGTCAGTCTAAGCAAGAGACAATATATTTTGATATTATTGATTATTTTTTGATTTAAAGAATCATCCCATCTTAATTGAAAGCATAAATACCTTTTTAGCAAGAAATCAAGTTCTGCTTCCGTATTACTTTTGTATTGCTTTTTCTTTCTACGCTCTTTCCTGTCTGATCTTGCATAATCTTCTTCAACATCTTTTTCTTGGTTTGCTAGAACTGATTCAAGATCTACTTGATCCTCCGACTCTTTTTCTTCATGATTTTGATTTTTTAATTGAATGGATTTTGTTTCATTCGATGATATAGATATAAAAGGATCGTTATTTTGCTTTCTGTTGATTTTTTTATTTTCACTAACATCTTTAGTTCCATTAAAATTTAAAAAAAGTAATTTGATTGGTATCATCCATGATTTTATCTTATATGCCTTGCAAAGTATCACAAATTTTGGAAAGAACCAAAATTCTAAATTTGATGTAGGACGATCTAATATTTCTTCATTCATTCCCATCCAATCAAAAAGGTTTTTTTTTTGTTTGGTTCCGGTATCGATCCAGGATTCAATATCGACTTTCTTTCTAAGACAAAAAGGGAGAATTCTCCAATCCAAATATTTTCTATGCGAGCTTTTTTCCGTATCGATAATATCATCTTCTCTTAGATGCTTATTGACAGGGATACCTCCCGACATATCAAATAATTTACTTTTATCTATTTTGTAATTATAAAAAATCTCTTGCTTATTATTTAATTTGAATGGTAATTCATAAATAGATGAGTCTTTCTTATCTTCATAATTAATGGATTTATATAATAAAATATTATATCTATAGTATTTTTTAAAATTATCTTTTTGGTTCGATAATGAATCGACTTCGAAATTATTTTGTTTTTCGTAATGAATTAATTGGTCTTTTTCATATAAATTCCATTTATTTAAATCTTTATTTTGAATCATATGCTGTTGATTCATTTTATTTCGCCATTTTTGCGATATTAAGCTAGACCATCTGATCTGAGATAAATCGTATTTATATTGATAATTACTTCTTACCCAGTTTTTCCATTCATTCATTACAGATTTTTTAAAATTTGTATTTTTTAATTTGAACTGAAATCCTCCTTGGACTCCGAAATAATCTTTTATTTCATTCTTAAGAAAAAGAGATGCTCCATGATATTGAAGGACAGATCTTAACTTATATAGGTTAATAACTTGGACTTGTGATAATTTGTAAAATACATATGCTTGTGACAAAGAGGTTACATTATACAAAATCTGTGAGTTCTTGTTAAAATTACTATAATTAAATACCTTTTTTATACTCGAGATAAAGTGAATTAATGTATTTTGATTTGTTTTATCAATTCTTTGGTGATTTTCTTTTTTATTATACATAGAAATGTATTTATTAATCATTTTTCTTGGTGATTCATGAAAAAACTGTACATTGATCCTCGGAATATTAATGATAGCTAGAAGGATATCTATATATATCTTTTCAATCAAAATTTTTATAAAAAAATATGATTTACGGACTAATTGAGCATTGTTTCTTTTTAATATCTGTAAAATATTTTTTGATGATTTTAATTTTAATCGTTTAGCATTATAACTTAGTTTGTTAGGACTAATATTTCTTTCTGAGATTAGAAATCGTTTTTTCTTTTCTTTTGTAATTTTTTCTATTTGATTTCTTATTGTCTTTGTTCTGGCATTCAGATCTTTCATTTTTTTTTCTGTCAGTGAATAGTTTATCCAATCCATAGATCGAATTGAAGTGGAAAATCTATGAATAGTCCGATTAGTGATTGGTGAATCTTTTTCGTTTTTAGTTTCATTTAATTCAGATACTTCTCTAAATCCAAATAATAGAATCGGATTTCTTTTTGATTTTGATATTATTTCTTTTAGAAATAGACTACTTTTGATGAACCAGTTTTTTGTTTCTTTAGGTAAATGTAGAAATATTTTTC